TATATATATATATATATATATATATATATTCTACACCTTTTTTAAATTATTAACAAAAACATGCTCTTTTTAAAACAACCAAAATTTAGTTTAAATAATCTTATAAATTTCAAATTTAAGCTCCTTTCTTCCTTAAACCCTAATTAATACAAATATTTTGTGGGATAGAGATAAAGAATATTGAGTTCCTTATATTTAACCAAATTTTAAAACAAAATCTTTACATTAGGACCTTTTCGCATCATTAAAATCTTTCTTTAACTTGGAACTACACTTAAGTTATTTTAGTTTAAAAAAAACATTGAATTGTGGTTTCAAAAATGCTTTCTTAGCTAATAACCATGGCACCTTTCCGAGCATCTATAATAATACTCCTTCTTTCTTCTTTAGCCTTGCCTTCTAGGTTATTTCTTTTTTCATCTTCCTTATCCATTCTCTTATCTTGACATATAATATCAATCTCTTCTACTCATATTTCTCTCTCCTTAATTCTAGACCCACAAGGCCTCTTATTTATATCCGTTATTTTATTTATTTCAGGAAACGTCCTAATATTTTCTGAATCTTACATAAAAAAAGACCCCAATATTTCCCGGTTCACCCACTTAACCCTTCTATTTGTTCTTAGAATAAATATACTAGTTCTATTCCCTCACCTCATAATCCTCCTTCTAGGATGAGACGGATTAGGAATTACATCCTTTTTATTAATTATCTACTATCAAAACCCAAAATCCCTTGCAGCCGGAATATTCACCGCTCTAACAAACCGAATTGGAGACGTATTAATTTTAATCAGAATTGCCTGACTACTACATAATGGAAACTGAATTATCATTAATATCTGAACAAACGAAATATCTTCCCTTATTATTATTTCCTTAACTATTGCCGGAATAACAAAAAGAGCCCAAATTCCGTTTTCTAGTTGACTTCCAGCTGCTATAGAAGCTCCCACACCAGTGTCTGCTTTAGTACACTCTTCCACCCTAGTAACAGGAGGAATTTTCCTCCTTATTCGATTTTTTCCCTTTCTAAATCAACTTCATCTCTTCAATCTATTTCTAATAATTATGGCCTCCCTAACCATACTTATAGCTGGCCTATCAGCCATAAATGAAATAGATATAAAAAAAGTAATTGCTCTCTCAACATTAAGCCAATTAGGACTAATAATAATAAGTCTTGCCTTAGGAGTACCTACTCTTACTCTATTTCATCTCCTAACCCACGCATTATTCAAAGCTCTCCTATTTATAACCGCCGGCAGAATTATTTTATATGCCTCTCACAATCAAGATCTCCGATTAATAGGACTGTCTGCCCCCTCTATCCCCATAACTTCTGCCTCAATATTAATTGCCAATATAGCTTTATTTGGAGCCCCTTTCCTTGCTGGCTTCTATTCTAAAGACTTAATTTTAGAAGAAATCCTATTCAGCCAATCCAACTCTCTTATCTATATTATTGCCTTCTTTGCAACAGGCCTTACTGCCGGGTACTCTCTCCGAATAATAATGATAATCTTATGGTCTCCAAAACATGCTATTCCCTGCTCTAATCTTACCGATAAAGACTTTCCTATTATTACTCCTATATTTATAATAACTTTAGCCGCAATTCTAGGAGGAAGAGCCTTAAATTGAACATTAATTATCCCCTGCCAACCCATATTAATCCCAACCCCTCAAAAAATCCTAACTCCTATAGTTATCTTACTAGGTCTAATTACAGCTTGAATCTTTTCAAACCCAAAAATAACCCCTATATTTATTAAAGCTCCCCTCCTTCTTCACTCCTCCTCATCAATATGATTCCTAACAAATCTCTCTACACAGAATATAATTTCCATCCCATTAACATCTTCTCATATACTTACTCTACTAGGTGAAAATGGATGAATAGAAATTTCATCTAGTCAAGGTACTAAATCAACCCTCTCCTCTATCTCCTCTAAAATCCAGCTAAGACAATCTAAAATAATAAATAAACTTCTTTTCATAAGAATATTTACTATCCTTCCAATAATAGTGATTCTACTCTGCCTTGGTAGCTTAAATTTAAAGCAAAGCATTGAAGCTGCTTAGATAATCCTTATTCCAAAGCAATATAAATAGTATAATATTATTACATAAGTTTTTCATACTTAAAATACAGTCTTGATTGTTTTATATAATCCTCTAAAACAGAAAGTAATTTAAATAAAAATTCTGCCTTTGGGAGGCAGCTATCCAGTCTTTGGCTCTCTGAAAGCTATAGAAGCCGAAACACAGGCATTGGTCTTGTAAGCCAAAAGGTGAAGTTTTTCCTATAGCTATGACCATCCACCTAATATTCCCTATTCTTGTCTCCTCCTCCCTAATAACATTTGTTCTACAACGTCGTCATCTCCTAATAGCCTTACTAGCCCTAGAAAGAACTACACTCATAACTATAATCTTCGCCGCTACTATCTATGGTGCCCCATCACAATTTAATATTATTATCATCCTAGTAATTATAACCTTAGCTGCATGTGAAGCTAGGCTAGGATTAGCCTTAATAGTAATTATAACTCGCTCTTACGGCTCTGATACTGTAAAACTTCTAACAATCAATAAATGCTAATACTTATTATACCTTTACTTTCCCTGCCCCTACTCTCTAACCCATGATTTATTTCCTCTTCATTCATCTTAATAATTATTCCTTGAACTTTAATCTCATTTACTAACCCTTATCCTTGGACCCTCACATTAAGATCCCTATTTTCTATTGACCTAATAAGCTCGTCCTTAATTATCCTTACCCTTTGAATTACAAGATTAATAACTCTAGCCAGCTATAAAATCAAGTTTACCAATAATCTTCCTAACAGCTTTATTATTAGAAGCCTAACTCTTAGAATCTTTTTAATTCTAACATTCTCTTCAAGAAACCTTTTCCTTTTCTACGTGTTCTTTGAAAGATCCTTAATTCCCATCCTAATTCTAATCCTAACCTGGGGTTATCAACCGGAACGTCTTCAAGCAAGAATATATCTGATAATATATACCTTAACAGCCTCCCTCCCCATATTAGTAATAATTTTTCTTATATTCCTAAAAAATAATCACCTTTCATTCATTCTTTTCTCTTGATCTACCCCTTTTCCATCCATAATAAATAGCTGATGATTAATTTTAATTCTTGCCTTTTTAGTTAAAATACCTATATTTTCTCTTCACTTATGACTTCCAAAAGCTCATGTAGAAGCCCCTGTAGCAGGCTCAATAATTCTAGCAGGGATTCTTTTAAAACTAGGAACCTACGGCCTAATACGAATATCCTTAATTTTTACTCAAGTAAATAAACAATTTTCCTCCGTCATTACCCCACTAGCACTGTGAGGTGCCGTAATTACTAGATTAATTTGTATTCGCCAAACAGACCTAAAATCTTTAATTGCTTACTCCTCGATTGGCCATATAGGAATCTTACTAGCAGGAATCCTAAGCTCTACTGAATGAGGGTGACAAGGAGCCCTAACTATAATAATTGCTCATGGCTTATCTTCATCTGCTCTTTTCCTCCTCGCAAACACCTCTTACGAATTAACTCACACTCGAAGAATCTTTTTAACTAAAGGAATAATTATTATTTTTCCTACCCTCACTCTATGATGATTTATTGCCACCGCCGCAAACATAGCTGCGCCTCCCTCTATCAACCTTCTAAGAGAAATTCTTCTAATTACAGCAACCCTTTCCCAAGCCTCCCTCCTAGCTATCTTCCTATCAATCCTAAGATTCTTAACTGCTGCCTATTCTCTATTTTTATTTGCCTCCACTCAACATGGAACCACTTCTTCCTCATCTATTTCATTACCTCCCCTTAACTCCTCATTTTTCTTAAATTCAAGTCTTCACTTAATTCCAATTTTTCTTCTAATTCTAAAACCAGAAATAATTTGTAATTGACTTTAACCTTATAGTTGAATAACAACATTAAATTGCAGCTTTAAAAGTGTAGCCATACTAAGGTTTAGTAAAATAAGCTAATTTAAGCTATTGGGTTCATACCCCAAACATGAGAATTTCTCTTCTACTATCCAGTTTGATTCTGGCTTAAAAATTAGCTTTTTCTGAAAAAAACACATGCAAATCTCCTAATCCCGTGAAAAACCATTTTTAATTCAAAAATTTAAAATTTCTCAAGTTAAATTATGGTAAAGGATCAATTCCTCAATAATAATTCCCTAAAGCAACCTCACGCCTGCAGTGAACAATTCTATAATGTCTAGAAATAGAGCTATGGTCACAGAAACCTAGAGTTGGTGAAACCCGTGCCAGCTACCGCGGTTAAACGACAGACTCGAGCTAATTACATCGGAAACTATGAATGCTAGATAAAAACAAATTCGAAAGAAGTCTAATTCTACCAATTTTCTCACAACCAACTATATCTTCTCTATTACTCATGAAAGCCTAAATAAAAACAAGGATTAGATACCCTTTTATTCTAGGCCTAAAATTATCCAGGGTACTACAAACACAGGTTTAAAACCCAAAGAACTTGGCGGTACCTAAACCCAATCAGGGGAACCTGTCCTTTAAATCGACAATCCACGTAAATTTTACCTCCTCTAGAACATTCAGCCTGTATACTGCCGTCGCCAGCCCACCATAAAAATGTTAGTAAGCTAAAAGATTCTATATCCCTACGTCAGGTCAAAGTGCAGCCTATGAGAAGGAAGAGATGGGTTACAACTTGTATTATAAATATGAATTACTAATGAAAATAAATATAAAAGTGGACTTGAAAGTAATTAAAAATAACTTACTTTAATGAATATGGCAACCTAAGGTGTGCACACATCGCCCGTCACTCTCGCCGAAAGGGGAGATAAGTCGTAACATAGCAGGTGTAATGGAAATTGTACCTTACAAAATACAGCATCTAAAGAATGCCTTTCACTTACACTGAAAAGAGAGTCTATAAACTTATTTTGAAACATCTCATATTTCTAAATTCCTCCTATCCTATAAATAAAAGTCAACCCAAAATCATATACTCCCAATTTTCCATTATCTAAGTACTGCAAAGGAAAATCAAAAATTATTTTAAAGTAAAATTCAAAACCTGTACCTTGTGCATCATGGCTTAGCAAGTCTACCCTAAACCTAGTCACCCCCGAAATCTTTACGAGCTGATAAAAATTTGTATTAGAACCCACTACCGCATGTTTCATAATGCCTAGAAAAATTTTATCAGAGGCTACATACCTACCGCGTAAGACTATAGCTGGTTTCCCAAAAAATTCACATTAGTGAAACAAGAACAAATCTTTGATAAGTAATAAAGGAAAAGCTCTATTACTCTAGCTAGTATAACATTACACTCCCAAAAGTAGGCTTAGAAACTGCCAACTTTCAAATAACGTTATAGTATAAATACAAAATATACTAAATCCTATAATATCCTGCTAACAAATATTGGGAATCCTCTACCAACCATTTTAATCCTAAAATCTGCTAAGATTAGTATTTATTACCTCTAAAATATTTTTTAAACTCTCCTCATTTATAAATAAAACTTCTTTATTGTAAGGAACTCGGCAAATACAAGCTCCGACTGTTTAACAAAAACATTGCCTCTCGACTCAACAATGAGAGGTTCATCCTGCCCAATGACACATAGTTTAATGGCCGCGGTACCCTGACCGTGCAAAGGTAGCATAATCATTTGCCCCTTAATTAGGGGCTAGCATGAAAGGACACACGAAAGCTTCCCTGTCTCACAATAACAAATAAAAATTAATCTTCAAGTGAAAAAGCTTGAATGAAACTGCAGGACAAGAAGACCCCGTTGAGCTTTATTCTCTATAGACTAAATCAAATATTAAATATATCATAAACCTAAAAAGAATTTAGTTGGGGTGACTAAGGAACACCAAAAACTTCCTTTTATTAATTAGGATTATTCTCCATATAAATTGACCCATTACATATGATCAAAAAAATAAGCTACCACAGGGATAACAGGCTAATCTTTCTCAAGAGCCCAAATTGTCAGAAAGGATTGGCACCTCGATGTTGGCTTAGGGGCCCCTAATGGTGCAGAAGCCATAAATGGTAGGTTTGTTCAACCTTTAAAACCCTACATGAGCTGAGTTCAGACCGGCGTAAGCCAGGTTAGTTTCTATCCTCATTCTTAACCCCTACATAATAGTACGAAAGGACCTTACTGTAGTAAAATTTTTAAAAGCCATGAAAACAACTAATTTAATTTTAAATAAAACCTAAAAGACAAAATTCAAAATAAGTTGGCAGAATAGTGCATTTGACTTAGGATCAAAATATAGAGCTTTCACTCTACTTATTATCTTACGTTACCCTAGTTTAACTTAGAACATTTGGTTTGCATCTAAAAAGTGGAGCCTCTCCGAGTGACAGGATTATTGTTTCGGAAACAATTGATTTTGAAAGTCAATAATAAAAGTTCAACTCCTTTATGATCCTATCTAAAGTGGCAGAAAAATGCGTTAGGTTTAAGCCCTAATAATGAGGCACTCCTCCTTAGATAATGCATCTTCTTATTTGTATTCTAATCAACTACCTAATAGTCTTAATAGCTATAGCCTTCTTTACTCTTCTAGAGCGAAAAATTCTAGGTTATATCCAAATCCGTAAAGGACCAAATAAAGTTAGTCTAATAGGACTCCCGCAACCATTTGCTGATGCTATTAAACTCTTTACAAAAGAACTCTCTCTTCCTACTTCCTCAAATCTCTACCCATTTATTTATAGCCCTATCATAGGACTAAGATTAGCCCTTCTTTTCTGATCCTTGTACCCTTATTCTTCTCCCATATACTTTCCTATATATGGGGCCCTCCTATTTCTATGTATTTCAAGATTAAATGTCTATGCAACCCTTTCAGCCGGCTGATCCTCTAACTCAAAATATGCCCTACTCGGGGCAATCCGCAGAATTGCCCAAACCATCTCATATGAAGTAAGAATAGCCCTCACCCTACTTAGAGCCTTAATTATTCTTTTATCCTTCAATTTAATTCTAATAACCTCCTCTCAATGATCTTGAGTAGCCTTAATATTCCCCCCTCTATTTATAATTTGATTCATTACATCCTTAGCAGAAACAAACCGAACTCCCTTCGACCTATCTGAAGGAGAATCAGAACTAGTTTCAGGCTTCAATGTAGAATTCAGAGCAGGAAGTTTTGCTCTTATTTTTATAGCAGAATATACCAATATTTTAACCATAAGTTTGTTTACTTCTATTTTCTTCTTTGGAATAATCCCAATATCAATATTTACAGACATCCCCCTCATCCTTAAAACCATATTCTTTGCTTTCTTATTCATCTGAGTTCGCGGAACCCTGCCCCGAATACGCTACGACAAACTAATAAATTTAGCCTGAAAAAGTTTTCTCCCCTTATCTTTATCTATCATAATTCTCTCAACTTCAATAATAATTTTAATCTAGATACTGCGCCGGGAAAGAACGGATAACTCTGATGATGTTAATTACGAGAGCCAGCCTCTCCAATATCAACCACTAGAGAGCTATCTAGCGTTGGCCTTTTAATCCAAAGAAAATATTCCCTTATTTCTAGTGAATGATAACAAGCCTATATCCACTAATCCTAGCCATAGGATTACCTCCAGCAGTATTTCTCCTAGCCTGACTTTTAAGAAATCGACAAGTTCCATCAATAAATAAACTCTCCCCTTATGAATGTGGATTTGACCCTAAAAATAATGCTCGGGTACCTTTCTCTTTACGATTTTTCCTACTTGCCGTACTATTCCTAGTATTCGACATCGAAATTGTTCTATTAATACCTCTTCCTTTATCTATTATCTTTAACCCAATTTCCTCCCTCCTAGCAGGAGTAATTTCTCTTGCCATCTTAATCTTAGGACTCACCCATGAATGAAATGAAGGCTCTTTAGACTGATCCTCTTAACAAAATATGTCGGGGACAACATATGACTTCTAATCATGTTTTGAGCCGTTCAACTCAGCTCATATTTTTATGACAGCTTTCGCCCCCGCCACTCCACTCTTCATCTCTACACTAATTCTAAGAACTTTTCTATCTATTTCTGCCTCACACTGACTCTTACTATGATTAGGACTTGAACTTAATTTATTAAGATTTATTCCTTTCATTATAACATCTAAATCTCTCCAAGAGACAGAAGGAGCAATTAAATACTTCATAGCCCAAGCACTAGGTTCAGCTCTAATCCTTTTAGGGGCCTTAATATTATTTAACCCCCATCTTTCATCAGAACTCAGAACAATTCCCATTATTCTAGGAGCAATAAATAAACTAGGCCTAGCCCCATGCCATTTCTGATTCCCAACCGTCATAGCATCCATCTCCTGACTATCCTGTCTTACTCTCGCTACATGACAAAAAATTATTCCCCTAATAATTCTAATTTCCCTCCCAATAAACCAATCATTTTTATTCCTCATCTTAGCAGGCGCCCTCAGAAGCCTAATCGGCGGAATTGGAGGAATAAATCAAACATCCCTTCGGCCCCTTTTAGCCTACTCTTCAATTGGACATCTAGGATGAATAATCTGCACCAGAACTATCTCCTCCTCAACAGCAACTATCTACTTCATCTCTTACATTCTAATTGTTACTCCAATCATAATTTTACTTATATCCAAAAATATTTTCTCAAATATTCAACTATTTAGCCTCTCTAAATCTAAACTCTCATTTCAATTATCCGCTGCAATCTTATTTATATCTTTAGGAGGACTACCTCCTTTATTCGGCTTTTTCCCAAAATGAATAGCCATTCAATCCATAACATCAAGAGAAATACTTTTTCTCCCATTAATCCTAATTTTAGGAGCACTAATAAATCTATATTTCTATTTGAATCTATCCTTTCCTATAATTATTAGTTTCCTAACCCCATCTCTAATAAAAAAAAAAGGAAGAATTCCAATTATGGCTTTATTTTCTTTGACCCTGGGGGTCTGTCCTCTCTCATTATTCTTAATCTATGCGTTGACTATATTCAACTAATCACAAAGACATTGGAACTTTATACTTCCTAGTAGGAATCTGAACAGGTTTAGTAGCCACTAGAATAAGACTATTAATTCGAGCTGAACTTGGTCAGCCCGGAACACTCTTAGGAGATGACCAAATTTACAATTGCCTTATTACAGCTCATGGACTTCTAATAATATTTTTTGTGGTCCTCCCTATTTTAATAGGAGGGTTTGGAAATTGACTAGTTCCTTTAATACTTGGAGCCCCCGACATAGCTTTCCCACGAATCAACAATCTAGGATTTTGACTAATTCCCCCCGCAGTAATCTTACTAGTAATATCCGCTTTTATTGAAAAAGGTGCCGGAACAGGATGAACTGTTTACCCTCCCTTAGCATCCAATATTGCTCATGCAGGACCATGCATTGACCTAGCCATTTTTGCTCTACACCTCTCAGGTGTATCCTCAATTCTAGCCTCAATTAACTTCATTACTACTGTAATAAACATACGATATAAAGGATTACGTCTAGAACGGGTTCCTTTATTTGTATGAAGAGTTAAACTAACCGCAGTTCTTCTTCTCCTTTCAATTCCAGTTCTTGCAGGAGGACTTACCATATTACTTACAGACCGAAACCTAAATACATCCTTCTTTGACCCAGCAGGAGGAGGAGATCCAGTTCTATATCAACATTTATTCTGATTCTTCGGCCACCCAGAAGTATACATTTTAGTACTTCCAGGCTTTGGTCTAATTTCTCACTTAGTAGCTCACCATTCTGCCAAACTCGAACCATTCGGTTCACTAGGAATAATTTATGCCATAATAGGAATTGGGTTAATTGGGTTCCTAGTATGAGCCCACCATATATTTACCATTGGAATAGATGTAGACACTCGAGCATACTTCACTGCTGCCACTATAATTATTGCTGTCCCTACAGGAATTAAAGTATTTAGATGATTAGCCACAATTCATGGCTCAAAAATTAAATACGACACCCCTATACTTTGAGTCTTAGGATTTATTTTCCTATTTACAGTGGGTGGTCTTACAGGAATCGTAGTAGGAAATTGCTCCCTAGATATTATAATACATGACACTTACTATGTAGTAGCTCATTTCCATTATGTACTAAGACTCGGAGCTGTATTTGCTATTTTTGGAGGAATTACTCATTACTTCCCTCTATTTACAGGAGTAACCCTTCATTCTCGATGATCAAAATCTCATTTCTTTATGATATTTACAGGAGTAAACTTAACCTTCTTTCCTCAGCATTTCCTCGGCCTAAGAGGAATGCCTCGCCGATATTCAGATTATCCAGATGTATATACAACATGAAATGTTCTTTCATCTATTGGGGCTTTCATTTCATTTTTTTCGCTCCTCTTCTTTATTTTCCTAATATGAGAAGCTCTAGCCTCTCAGCGAGGAGTTTTAGCATCCCCTCATATACCTACCGCTCTAGAATGACAAGAAACCCTTCCTCTAGACTATCATCTATTCCAAGAAACCGGTCTAATTACCTCTCCCTCATTCTCAGCATCCTCTCTATATAAGTAGAAGCCATTTTTGGCATCTAACTGTTAATTAGAAGCTAGTCTAATCGACCTACTTAGATGGCCCACTGAGGACAATTAATATTTCAAGACGCTGCCTCACCTGTTATAATTCAACTAGTAGCTCTTCACGACCACGCTCTTACTATTATAATTATAGTAGTCTCACTAGTACTATATATATTATATAGAATTCTAACCAACAAATTTACTTGCCGAACATTATTGGAAGCCCAAGAAATTGAAACCATCTGAACAGTTCTTCCCGCCACTATTCTAGTAGTTCTTGCTCTCCCATCTTTACGCTTACTTTATCTTATAGACGAGATTTCTCAGCCCACCCTTACAGTAAAAACTATTGGCCACCAATGATACTGAAGATATGAATATTCAGACTTTCTAAACCTAGAGTTTGATTCCTATATACTTCCCACTGAAGAACTTCAAGACGGAGAATTTCGACTTCTTGAAGTAGATCATCGTATAGTAATTCCTATACAAACTGAAGTCCGCCTTTTAGTAACTGCAGCAGATGTAATTCATTCATGATGTGTTCCTAGACTAGGAATTAAATTAGATGGAATCCCTGGCCGCCTAAATCAAACAACCCTCTCTATTAATCGCCCTGGGATTTTCTATGGACAATGTTCAGAAATATGTGGAGCTAATCATTCATTTATACCTATCGCCTTAGAAGTTATTGATCACCCCTCTTTCACCCAATGAGTAATAACATTTAGAGAATAGAATTCTAGTTAAATATATAATATAGGACTGTCAGCCCTAAGTTACTAAATAAGTGAATTCTGCATGCCTCACCTAGCCCCTCTAAATTGACTCTTCCTTCCTTTATTCTTTTTTTTCTCTCTCCTTCTTCTAATATCAGTCACCTGATGAGCCCAATTAATTTTAGTCCCTAAACTTAAATCTAAACAAAATCACTCTATGCCGCCTTGAAAATGAAATTAAAAAGATGGCCGAATTATAGGCAGAAGACTGTAACCCTTCCCATGGATTTCTCCTCTTTTTGCTTTTTCAGTATAAATTTGTACAACTGCCTTCCAAGCAGTAAGTTTGATATCCAAAAAAAGTAATGATCCGCCAACCTTTTCATGTATTAGAATATAGACCATGACCATTCCTAGTTGCCATCGGAGTACTAGCCATTACTTGCGGTGCAGCAGCCTGATTTCACAACCACGGAGCTCTTTGCCTAATTATTGGACTAACCTTAACCACTTTAACTTCAATTATTTGATGACGAGATGTAATCCGAGAAGGAACCTATTTAGGATTCCATAGCTCAGTTGTCTCTAGAGGACTTCGATGAGCAATAATTCAATTTATTCTCTCTGAAGTTTTATTCTTTGCAGCATTTTTCTGAGGCTTCTTTCACAGAAGTCTCGCACCAACACCAGAAATTGGATGCACTTGACCTCCCACAGGAATTGACCCTATTAATCCTTTTTCCATTCCTCTTCTTAACACCGCTGTTCTCTTAGCATCTGGAGTAACTGTAACCTGAGCCCACCACAGAGTAATAAATAAATCGCGAACAGAAACCATCCAAGCCCTTCTCCTCACAGTAACTTTAGGGGTATACTTCACTTTTCTCCAAGCAGGGGAATATATAGAAGCCCCATTTACCATTGCAGATAGAGCCTACGGCACATTATTTTATGTATGTACAGGCTTTCATGGACTTCACGTACTAGTAGGCACAATATTCCTATCTGTATGTTTAATCCGAGCATTTCTATATCATTTCTCAGATGGGCATCACTTTGGATTTGAAGCAGCAGCATGATACTGACACTTTGTAGATGTAGTTTGAATTTCCCTATACCTCTCAATTTACTGATGAGGATCTTAATATTGTAAAATAGTGTACGGAGCACAAAAGTCTTTGATCCTTTAAGCCCTGGTTCAATTCCATGATTTACAAATGACTTTGTCTCTAATCTTATCATTAATAACTACCCTTACTCTCTCCCTTACACTTTCTTTTAATCCTGTTACCCAAGGTATTTTTATTCTTTTAATTTCTCTAACTGCCACCGCAATCCTTCTCCTAATATCCTCCTGATATGCTATTATTATATTTTTAATCTACATTAGAGGAATACTAGTAATATTTGCTTACTTTTCCGCCACTTCACAAAACTCGAAACTCGAAATCAGATTCTTATTTCCTTCAATAATTTTTATATTTTTAGTATCCTTAATAATCTTCATCCTAATACCCCCTCATCTAAATTCAAATTTTTTTCTTTCTCTCTCTAATTCTCAAAGAGACCTATTTACTTCCCCCAACATTCCTATCTTAACATTCCTAATCTCTATTCTATTTCTTGCTCTAATCTGTATTGTAAAAATCTGCTCTAAAGACAAAGGGCCTTTACGTCCTTTCATCTTTTATGTTTAAACCCCTCCGAAAATCAAACCCCGTCTTAAAAATTCTCAACACCGCTCTAGTCGATCTTCCGGCACCTATTAACCTCTCAACTTGATGAAACTTCGGCTCCCTTCTTGGACTTTGTTTAGTTCTACAAATTGCCACAGGCCTATTTTTATCTATACATTATGCTTCAAATATAGATATCGCATTTTCCTCTGTAATCCATATTACCCGTGATGTAAATTTCGGCTGGTTTATTCGTGCTCTCCACGCCAATGGAGCATCTGCATTCTTCCTTTGCATATATCTTCATATAGGACGAGGCCTCTACTATTCTTCATTCAAACTAAAAGAAACATGAAATATTGGAGTAATTCTATTTATTCTAACTATAGCTACAGCCTTTGTAGGATACGTTTTACCTTGAGGGCAAATAAGTTTCTGAGGAGCTACCGTAATCACTAACCTATTTTCTGCCATCCCTTACATTGGGCAAGACCTAGTCCAATGGCTATGAGGAGGGTTTAGAGTTAGAAATGCCACTCTTAATCGCTTTTTTGCCTTTCACTTCCTTCTTCCCTTTATTTTAGCCGCTATATCTGCAATTCATCTTTTATTTTTACATCAGACCGGATCTAATAACCCTCTAGGCCTTAACAGAGATTCTGATAAAATTCCATTTCATATCTATTATTCTGTTAAAGACATTGTAGGCTTTATTGTACTCCTAATAGCCCTTATCTCTTTCTGTCTTCTTTGCCCTAATCTTCTAATTGATCCTGATAATTTCCTCCCTGCCAATCCTCTAGTTACTCCTCCTCACATTAAACCAGAATGATACTTTCTTTGAGCCTATGCCATTCTTCGCTCTATCCCTAATAAATTAGGAGGAGTTTGTGCTATATTTCTAGCCATTCTATTAATATTTGTACTTCCATTTACCCCTCAACAACGCCGAGGGAATCAATTTTATCTTCCTAATCAAATCCTATTTTGAATATTTACAACCAACTTCCTTCTCCTTACATGAATTGGAGGCTGTCCCGTTGAAAACCCATTTATTTCTCTAGGGGCCTTATTTACAGCCTTCTATTTCTTCTTTTTCATCTTAAATCCTATTCTATTCATTCTATGAGATTCACTCCTATCCTCATCTAAATATGACTTTAAGTTAAATTAAACTAAAGGTCTTCAAAGCCTTCAATGGAAATATCCAAGTCATGATGATAATAGACATCTTCTCATCTTTTGACCCAGGACTTAGAAATATTAATTCTACTCTCTTCTGAGTTCCAGTTCTTCTTATTCCATTTATCCTAAATTTAACACTATGAATTTTACCCACTCGAATATTCTGACTTTCCTACAGTCCAATTAATCTAATCTTTCTTCAACTCTCTCGCACCTCCAGAATTCACTTGAAAGGACTATCCTCTTTAGTATCTCCTCTATTTATCTTTGTTATATTTACCAACTTTATAGGTCTTGTTCCTTACATATTTAGAGTTTCAAGTCATCTACTCTTTACTCTTTCCCTAGCTCTACCTTTTTGACTCTCTCTTATTATTTCAGCATTAATATTTTCCCCTTCCTCTTTAGCAGCTAGGTTACTTCCAAGAGGAGCACCAACATGATTAAACCCTTTCCTAGTATTAATTGAAACTATCAGAATCTCTGTTCGCCCCTTAACTTTAGCCTTTCGGCTAGCAGCTAATATAAGAGCGGGTCATATTGTTCTAAGTCTAGTAGGACTTTACGCTACAACAGCCCTCTTTACTAGTATTTCCTCTTTCCTTATCCTTCTAATAATCCAAACAGGCTACTTTCTATTCGAAGTAGCCATCTGCTCAATTCAAGCCTATATTTTTTGTCTACTTATTTCTATATATGCCGATGATCATCCCTTATAATTTTAAGCTAAACAAATAGCATAATTATGCATTACGGTTTCGGCCCGTAAAGAGGAGCATTTCCTTTGTTTTTTATTATATATATGTATATATATATATATATATAT